TTTTTTTATCTTTATGAAAAACAGTTATTCCCTGGCTCAAGTTTTAAAGGTATAGATAGAAATTCTTTAAATGGCTAAATTTTTACATGTGTCGGCTCAATGCAGAGAGATTAAAAAACGGCTAGTTGTGAAAAAAGAGATTTTTTTTTTTTTTGGGGAATAATATAATATTTTATATATATAATAAATTAATATTTTTAATTATTAAGTATTTATATAATATTAAACTTTTACTATATATATATATAATAATAATAAAATATTTCAAAATTCTAATTATTTATTTATTACTAGAAAAGCAAGATTTATTTAATAATAAGAATTTAATAAATATACATCCCAACTATAGACATAACAGCTGGATAGGGGTGGAGAGAGAGTATACTATTAATCACTAATATCATATCTAAAAATATAAGTATGGGGATATGTATATATATTACCTGATTATAATTTAAATAATTAATAATGTATATATTATTTATATATTAATTAAAATTTTATATATATATATATTATATAATATTTATTTAAAAAAAAAGAAATTTTATTAGTTAGTTAAATATTAAGCCCAGGACAATACTATTAATGTATAAAATGAATAAAATAAAAAACGAAATTAGATGTATTAATTAGTCAATATCTATTTTTTTTAAAAATATAAAAAAAAAAAATAGATATTGACTGAAGTATTATATTTTATACCAGTTTTATTTAAAAAAAAATTACTTATTTTAATTTTATATAAAAAAAATATATATAGAAATAAATTATTTTAATTATTAATTAATTAAGGGGAAAATAATTTATTTAAAAATTATATAAATAAAAATAGATTAAAAATTAATTTAATGATTATATTTCATTATAATTATTTTTAATAACGTTTAAGTCAATTATTGTTTAAAAAAATTTTTTAAATAGGAAAATGGCGTTTTTTTTTAATTTTTGAGGGTTAGTGTAAGGATCGGGACCGTCACCTCAATACATATTCACTAATTAACTAATCTATAGAATTACATGGTTGATTGAAACTTTTTGGAATATTGTCATAATAGTTTTATTTTGGCTATTAAATTTACTTTTAGTTTATTTTACATGTAAGATTTTACGAGATTTTAATGATTTTTCTTTAAGGGGGGTTATTTTTAAAATATTCACAGTATTTAATTTTAAATATTAAAGAAATTTAGATTTAGTAATATTATATAGTATTGGCAAAAATCGTGCCAGCTGCCGCGGTTATACGAAGAATACAAGTAAATGTAGTTAATTAAATAGTTAATTTATAATATATTAATAAATAGAATGAATTATTAATTTTATTAAGTGAAATTTTAAAATTAGGTTAAGTTTTAGTTAATTAATGAAGCTATGAAATTTAAATAATAAACTAGGATTAGATACCCTATTATTTTAAATGTAAATTATTAATAATTAGAGTAGTAATAGTTATGTCCTTGAAACTCAAAAAATTTGGCGGTGTTTTAGTCTATTCAGAGGAACCTGTTTCGTAATTGATAGTCCACGTTAAACCTTACTTAATTTTGTAATCAATTTGTATACCGTCGTCATCAGAATATTCTATAAGGAGTTAAATTTTCTAAAATTAATAATATAAATTATGTCAGATCAAGGTGCAGTTTATGATTAAGTGATAATGGGTTACAATAAAATTATTTATATGGACAATAAATTGAAATATTTGTATGAAAGTGGATTTGATAGTAAATTAATCTTATATAAATTAATTGATTTTAGCTCTAAAACATGCACACATCGCCCGTCGCTCTCGTTATTTAAAATGAGATAAGTCGTAACATAGTAGGCGTACCGGAAGGTGTGCCTAGAAAGTCAGGTTAGAGCTTGACTAGTAAAGCATTTCATTTACATTGAAAAGTTATCGTGCAATTCGATTTAATTTGATAAGATTAAATTATTTAAGTTTTTTGTTTGTTTATTAAGTTTAATAAAATTAATTTTAAAATTGAGAGTTTAAGTATTTTATAAAGAAAAAATAATTTTAATGATAGTTGATTAGTATTGTAAAAGAAATTTTAAATATTTTGAAAATATTTTAAATTAAAAGAAAATGTGATTTATTGTACCTTGTGTATCAGGGCTTATTAATTAAAAAATAAAGATTTACTATTCCCGAATTTAAAAGAATTAATAAATTATGTTAGTTAACGTATTAAAGTTATTAATAATAATTTATTGGAAATGAAATGTTAATCGTTTTTAAATATATCTGGTTTTCTAAGAAATAAATTTAATTTAGTTAATTGTTAATAATTTTTTATTTTTAAAATTGAATTAGTGGCAATTAAAAATGTTTTAAGGGATAAGCTTTAAAATATAATTTTAATCTTAGAATCTGTAGGCTTAGAAATAGTCATTAGTTAAAAAAATGTTATAATTTATTTAAGGGTAAAAATAATTTTTTATTAATTTAATTATTTATTAGAATAAATTTAATAATAAAAATAAATTTGTGATAATGATAAAATTAGTATAAATAATTGTAAAAAGTAATTTAATAAGAAAGGTTTAATTAAGGAACTCGGCAAATAAATACTCGCCTGTTTAACAAAAACATGTCTTTTTGAAAATAATTTAAGGTCTAATCTGCCCACTGATTTTATTGAAGGGCCGCGGTATTTTGACCGTGCAAAGGTAGCATAATCATTAGTCTTTTAATTGAGGGCTAGAATGAATGATTGAACGAAGTATTAACTGTCTCAATTAAAATGAAAATAGAATTTATCTTTTAAGTTAAAAGACTTAAATAAATTTAAAGGACGAGAAGACCCTATAGAGCTTTATATTTTAAAAATAATTTATGTATAGAAAAATTTAAATTTTATTTGTAAAAGTATTTTGTTGGGGTGACAAGAAGATTTAATAAACTCTTTTTATTTATAAAACAATGATTTTTGAAAAATTGATCCATTTGTAGTGATTATAAGATTAAGTTACCTTAGGGATAACAGCGTAATCTTTTTTGAGAGTTCTTATCGACAAGAAGGGTTGCGACCTCGATGTTGGATTAAGGGTAATTTTTAGGCGGAGAAGTTTAAAGTTTAGGTCTGTTCGACCTTTGAATCCTTACATGATCTGAGTTCAGACCGGCGTAAGCCAGGTTGGTTTCTATCTTTAATAAAATAAAATATTTTAGTACGAAAGGACCAAATATTTAAGATAACTCTTTATTTATTGATTAAAATTAATAAATTACTTTGGCAGATTAGTGCAATGAATTTAGAATTCATGAATGTAATTTTATTTTACAAGTAATACATTATAATATTAGATATTATTATACCTATTGTAGGAAGTTTATTATTAATTATTTGTGTTTTGGTAGGAGTGGCTTTTTTAACTTTATTAGAGCGAAAAGTATTAGGGTATATTCAAATTCGAAAAGGTCCAAATAAAGTAGGATTTATAGGGATTCCCCAACCATTTAGAGATGCAATTAAGCTTTTTACTAAGGAACAAACTTACCCTATTATATCTAATTATATTAGATATTATTTTTCTCCTATTTTTAGTTTATTTTTGTCTTTATTGGTGTGATTAGTCATTCCTTATTTTACGGGTTTAATTATGTTTAATTTAGGGTTATTATTTTTTTTATGTTGTACAAGTTTAGGGGTTTATACAGTAATAATTGCTGGGTGGTCTTCAAATTCTAATTATGCTTTATTAGGGGGTTTACGAGCAGTAGCTCAAACGATTTCTTATGAGGTAAGTTTAGCTTTAATTTTATTATCATTTGTTTTTTTAATTGGTAATTATAGTTTATTAAGTTTTTATGAATATCAAAATTATGTTTGGTTTTTGTTTATGACCATTCCTTTAGGGTTAAGTTGATTTGCTTCTTGTTTGGCAGAGACTAATCGGACTCCTTTTGATTTTGCAGAAGGGGAGTCTGAGCTAGTTTCGGGGTTTAATGTAGAGTACAGAAGAGGGGGTTTTGCGTTAATTTTTTTAGCTGAATATGCTAGAATTTTATTTATAAGAATATTGTTTTGTGTAATTTTTTTAGGATGTGACTTAAATTCTTTTATATTTTTTTTGAAATTAGCTATCTTATCTTTTATGTTTATTTGGGTACGAGGGACTATACCCCGGTATCGTTATGATAAATTAATATATTTAGCTTGAAAAAGTTTTTTACCTTTATCTTTAAATTATTTAATTTTTTTTATAGGGGTAAAAATTTTATTAATTTCCTTATTATTATATGAATTTTATTTAGTAAAGTTAATAGAAAATGTATTTTCTTTCTTATGTTTTCAAAACATATGCTTATACAAGCTCATTAACTAATCTAAAAGCTTATCTCATCAAAAAGAAATTAAAGGGTTAAGAATATAATATATAAAATAAGCGACAGTTAAAATTTGTCCTGTAATAATATAAGGGTCTTCTACAGGTCGAGCCCCGATTCATGTTAGTAATATCACAATGATTAACATTGATCAAAATAGGATTTGGTTTAAAGGGTAAAATTGAATTCCACGGAATTTTCTGATATGTGTAAAAGGGAGAATGATTAAAATAGCAATTGATAACACTAATGCAATTACCCCTCCAAATTTATTGGGGATTGATCGTAAAATTGCGTAAGCAAATAAAAAATACCATTCTGGCTGAATGTGTACAGGGGTAACTAAAGGGTTTGCTGGAGTAAAATTATCAGGGTCCCCTAGTAAGTATGGATTTAAAAGTGTTAATAAAGTTAGTATTATAGTTAAGATAATAAATCCAGTTAAGTCTTTGTAAGTAAAATAAGGGTGAAATGGGATTTTATCTAAATTTCTATTTAATCCGATTGGGTTATTAGAGCCTGTTTGGTGCAAAAATAATAAATGAATTATTGTAGCTGCAGCTACGATAAATGGGAGTAAGAAATGGAAAGTAAAAAATCGGGTTAATGTAGCGTTATCTACGGCAAAGCCCCCTCATAATCATTGAACTAAATCAGTTCCTAAATAAGGTACTGCGGATAAAAGGTTGGTAATTACTGTTGCCCCTCAGAATGATATCTGACCCCAAGGTAATACATATCCTATAAAAGCTGTTCCTATTACTAAAAATAGTAAAATTACACCTATTAATCAAGTTGGGGTAAATAAATATGATCTATAGTATATACCTCGTCCTACATGTAGGTATAAACAAATAAAGAAGAAAGATGCTCCGTTAGCATGTAAAGTTCGTAAAAATCATCCATAATTGACGTCCCGGCAGATATGAGCTACTCTATTAAAAGCTAAGTCAATATGAGCTGTATAATGTATAGCTAAAAATAATCCGGTGGCAATTTGAATAATTAAACACAATCCTAATAAAGAACCAAAATTTCACCAAGCAGAAATATTTGAGGGAGCGGGTAAATCGACTAGTGCGTTATTAGCAATTTTAAATAAAGGGTGGTGGCAACGAATGGGTTTGTGCATTAGTTTTTTTGTCGTAGGGGCCCATAAAAAATATTTGTAATTTTTACTACTGCAATTAAAGTCAAAAATAAATAATTTACTAACAAAAGAGTAATTTTTCTTGTTGGAAAATTATATAATTTGGTTAAATTATTAATTAAATTGTTATCATTTAATAAAAGAGGTATGTTTTGTATTTCAAAGTTTATAAATCTATTTATTCATAAAAATTTATCTAAAAAAAATCTTAAAATAAAACTAATAAAAATTAATGTAATAGTAAAAAATATTTGAGTTGAGGAAAAAGAAAATATTTCATTTGAAGCTAATCTTGTTATATAAATAAATAAAACTAGCATACCCCCTAAAAAAACTAAAAATAAAATGTAAGAAAATCAAAATGTTTTAGCAATTATTCCTGTAATTAATGCAATTACAATAGTTTGTATTAATAAAATTAAACCTATTGCTAATGGGTGATTTATAGTTAAAAAAATTATTCTAATTAAAAGTCTAATAGAGGCAATAAAAATTTGAATATCAGAGAGTAGTTTAATTAAAATATTAGTTTTGGGGACTAAAGATAAGGGTTTCTTTTTCTCTGAAGTTTTAAAAGAATTAAGTCTTAATTTTGACTTACAAGGCCAATGTTTTTTTTAAACTATTAAAACTAATGTTAACACAGTTTTATATATTATTATCATTATTAATTTTTTTAAGCGGTATTTGAGTTTTTTCTTCAAAACGAAAGCACCTATTAGCTACTTTACTAAGTTTAGAATTTATTGTTTTAAGTTTATTTCTATTATTATTTTTATTTTTAAATTTATTTATATATGAGTCTTATTTTTCTATAATGTTTTTAACTTTTTGTGTATGTGAGGGAGCTTTAGGTTTGTCTATTTTAGTGTCAATAATTCGGACGCATGGGAATGATTATTTTCAATCGTTTAATATTTTACAATGTTAAAAATTTTGTTTATATTAATATTTATAATCCCTTTGTGTTTTATAAAACGTACTTTTTGAATGGTTCAAATTATATTGTTTATAGTAAGATTTATATTTATATTATTAAATGTAAATTTTAATATATGAAGAAATTTAAGATATTTTATAGGGTGTGATATGATTTCTTATGGTTTAATTTTATTAAGATTATGGATTTGTACATTAATATATCTAGCGAGTGAGTCAGTTTATAAGACTAGTTTTTATTCAAATTATTTTAGAATAATTATTTTATTATTGTTAATTTTATTATATTGTACATTTAGAAGAAGAAATTTATTTTTGTTTTATTTATTTTTTGAAGGAAGTTTAATTCCTACATTATTTTTAATTGTTGGGTGAGGGTATCAACCTGAGCGTTTACAAGCAGGGATTTATTTATTATTTTATACTTTGTTTGCTTCTTTGCCATTATTGGTAGGGGTGTTTTATATATTTTATGATCTTGGGACATTAAGATTTTTTTTGTTGAAAACTAATTATTTAAATTGATTGATATATATTTGTATAATTAGTGCCTTTTTAGTTAAAATACCCATGTTTTTAGTTCATTTATGACTTCCAAAGGCTCATGTTGAAGCCCCAGTCTCAGGATCAATGATTTTAGCGGGGGTTTTATTAAAGTTAGGGGGGTATGGCTTATTGCGAATTTTTAGTGTCTTAAGATTAGCTGGGATAAAATTTAATTATTTATGGATCGGGGTGAGATTAGTTGGAGGTGTGTTAGTTAGTTTTATTTGTTTACGTCAAACTGATTTAAAATCCTTGATTGCATATTCATCCGTTGCCCATATGGGGATTGTTTTAGGAGGTCTTATAACTATAACTTATTGAGGGTTTTGTGGGGCCTATGTTTTAATAATTGCTCATGGTTTGTGTTCTTCAGGGTTATTTTGTTTGGCTAACATTACGTATGAGCGATTAGGGAGTCGAAGATTATTTATTAACAAGGGGTTAATAAATTTTATACCTAGAATAGCATTATGGTGATTTTTATTAAGATCTTCAAACATAGCCGCACCCCCTTCTTTAAATTTATTAGGAGAGATTAGACTATTAAATTCATTAGTAAGTTGGTCTTGAACTACGATGTTTATATTAGCTTTATTATCTTTTTTCAGAGCTGCTTATTCTTTGTATTTATTTTCTTATAGACAACATGGAAAGTTTTATGGGGGTATTTATTCTTGTTCTATAGGGCTTACTCGAGAATATTTATTGTTATTTTTACATTGGTTTCCTTTAAATTTATTAATTTTAAAAAGAGAGGCATTTATTTTATGATTATATCTAAGTAGTTTAAAGAAAATATTGATTTGTGGTGTCAAAGATATAGAGTATCTATTTTAGATCATGTTTCAAAGCCTATCAGTTTGTTTAATTAGATTTGTTGTTTTAATAAGTTTAAGTTTACTTTTATTTTTAAGAGGTATTAATTTTTTAAATTTAGAATTAACTTATTTTATTGAATGAGAAATTCTAAGTTTAAATAGAAGTTCAATTGTTATAACTATTTTATTAGATTGAATGTCTTTATTATTTATGAGTTTTGTATTATTTATTTCTTCTTTAGTTATTTTTTATAGAAAAGAGTATATAAGAGGGGATATTAACATTAATCGTTTTATTTTATTGGTATTAATATTTGTTTTGTCTATAATAATACTTATTATTAGTCCTAATTTAATTAGTATTTTATTAGGTTGAGATGGGTTAGGGTTAGTCTCTTATTGTTTAGTTATTTATTATCAAAATGTGAAATCTTATAATGCTGGAATATTAACGGCTTTATCTAATCGGATTGGGGATGTTGCTTTGTTATTAGCGATTGCTTGAATATTAAATTATGGGGGTTGAAATTATATTTTTTACTTAGAATGTATAAAAAATCAATTAGAAATAAGATTAATTGGGGGTTTAGTTTTATTAGCGGCAATGACTAAAAGAGCTCAAATTCCCTTTTCTTCTTGGTTACCTGCTGCTATAGCAGCTCCTACCCCTGTATCTGCTTTAGTTCACTCATCTACTTTGGTTACAGCTGGGGTGTATTTGTTAATTCGTTTTAATGTGTTATTAGAGGGGAGATATTTTGGTAGTTTTTTATTATTAGTATCTGGTTTAACTATATTTATAGCTGGTCTTGGGGCAAATTTTGAATTTGATTTAAAAAAAATTATTGCTTTATCTACGTTGAGTCAATTAGGGCTAATAATAAGAATTCTAGCAATAGGTTTTCCTAAATTAGCTTTTTTTCACTTATTAACTCACGCATTGTTTAAGGCTTTATTATTTATATGTGCTGGGGCAATTATTCATAATATGAAGGATTCCCAGGATATTCGTTTGATGGGGGGTTTAACTATACATATGCCTTTAACTTCAAGTTGTTTGAATATTGCTAATTTAGCTTTGTGTGGGATACCTTTTTTAGCTGGGTTTTATTCAAAGGATTTGATTTTAGAGATTGTTAGATTATCTTATTTAAATATATTCAGATTTTTTTTATATTTTTTTAGTACAGGTTTAACTGTGTGTTATTCTTTTCGCTTAATTTATTATTCTTTAACTGGTGAATTTAATAGAAATGCTTTACATCCTTTAAATGATGAGGGATGAGTTATATTACGGGGGATATTAGGGTTATTATTTATGGCTGTAATGGGGGGTAGAATATTAAGTTGATTAATTTTTCCTGCTCCTTCAATAATTTGTTTACCTTTTTATCTAAAGGTTTTGGCTTTGGTTGTTAGATTTTTAGGAGGTTGGTTAGGCTATGAAATTGCTCAATTTGCTTTAAATTGAAAAAATAAAACATTAAGTTGTTATTTTTCAGGGGTGTTTGCAGGTTCTATGTGGTTCATACCAGCAATTTCTACTTATGGGGTTAATTTTTATCCTTTATTAGCAGGACAAAAAATTGTTAAGAGATTTGATCAAGGGTGAAGAGAATTTTTTGGAGGGCAAAATCTTTATAAAACTTTAAGATTTTATTCTCAATTTATTCAGAAATTACAAAATAATGATTTAAAGGTTTATTTAATTACTTTTGTTTTATGAATTATTGTATTATTTATTATTTTTTATTTAAATAGCTTAATAATTAGAGCATAGCACTGAAGATGCTAGGGTGATTTTTTAAAATCTTTGAATATTTATAAAGATATAAATCTTATTTTTACAGTGAAAATGTAAGGTTTTATTATTAAACTATATAAATAGAAATATTAATGGAATTAAACCACTAAAGAGAAAAGTTAGCAGCTTTATCTTGATCAACATATTTCTTTAATTGGAATGATATATTCAGTTCTATCATTAACAGTGATAAGCCTCTTTTTTGGCTTCAATTAATCAGAATATGGATGAATTTCATCTAAAATTAGGTCGAAACTAATTGCAATTTATCGCTTCAAATTCTTAAGGTAGATTGATAAATCAATACTTTTTGAATGCAAATCAAATGTTATAATTAACTACAACCCTAATCAGCTCATTCTAAAGCTCCTTGACATCACTCATAATAAAGACCAATTAATAAAATTAATAAAAAAAATAATCTGATAGAAAATCATACAATTAAATTAGAGTAGTTAATAATTAAAATTATTGGGAGAAGAAGAGCAATTTCTACATCAAAAATTAAAAAAATTATTGCAATAAGAAAAAATCGTAATGAAAATGGAAGTCGAGAGGATCTTTTTGGGTCAAATCCGCATTCGAAAGGGGATCTTTTTTCTCGGTCAAGAATAGTTTTTTTAGATAAAATCGAGGATAATAATATTACAATAATCGATAAACTAATTAGAATTAAGCTTAATAATGTAATAATTATAATTATTTATACTAAATAAAATTTAGACCTTATGATTGGAAGTCATATATACATTATACTATATAAATTTATCTACCTCATCAATAAATTGAAATATATAAAAATAATCAAACTACATCTACAAAGTGTCAGTATCAAGCAGCAGCTTCAAAACCAAAGTGATGATTATTGGAGAAATGGCATTGTACATGTCGAATTAAACAAATTAATAAAAATGTAGTTCCAATAATAACATGAAGTCCGTGAAATCCAGTTGCCATAAAAAAGGTAGACCCATAAACAGAATCTGAAATTGTGAAAGGAGCTTCTACATATTCATATCCTTGTAATAAGGTAAAATAAAATCCTAATAAAACAGTAAAGAATAGGCCTTGGAGAGCTTGTGAGTGGTTACCTTCTATTAAACTATGATGAGCTCAAGTTACAGTAACCCCTGAAGCCAATAAAATGGCTGTATTTAAAAGAGGGATTTGAAAGGGGTTAAAAGCAATAATTCCTATTGGGGGTCAAATTGCTCCTAATTCAATAGCAGGGGATAGTCTACTATGAAAAAAAGCCCAAAAAAAAGAAATAAAAAAGAAGATTTCTGATACAATAAATAAGATTATCCCTCATCGAAGTCCCAAGGTTACTACTAAAGTATGTAATCCTTGAAAGGTTCCCTCCCGAGAGATGTCTCGCCATCATTGGTATATAGTTAAAATAGTTACAATCAACCCTAAGATTAATAAGTTTATGTTAAATTGGTGGAATCATTTAACTAAGCCAGAAACTGTAATTATTGCTCCTAATGCTCCCGTTAAAGGTCAAGGGCTATAATCTACAAGGTGAAATGGGTGATTTGAATGATTTGACATTAGTTAACTTCTCTTGAGTATAAGGTACTTAAAACAGCAAACACATAAGATTGGATAATGGCTACTGCTGATTCTAGTGTCAACAAAGCAATTTGGGTAAAAATTAGTAATGACAAGAGCGAAGTTGGGAGAGAAGGGCCGGTATTTCCTAATAATGTAAGTAATAAATGTCCTGCAATTATATTAGCAGTTAATCGAACTGCCAGAGTTCCTGGGCGGATTACGTTACTAATAGTTTCAATGCAGACTATAAAAGGTATTAGAATAGCAGGGGTTCCTTGGGGGACTAAGTGGGCGAATATGTGTTGGGTGTGGTTAATTCACCCATAAAGTATAAATCTTAACCATAAAGGTAAAGCTAAAGTTAAAGTTAATGTTAAATGACTAGAGCTTGTAAAAATATATGGGAAAAGACCTAAAAAATTATTAAACAAAATAATTGAAAATAGTGAGATAAAAATAAAAGATCTTCCATTTAATCCTCCTGGGCTTAAAAGAGTTTTAAATTCTTTGTGTAAGGTAAGTATAATATTATTTCAGATAACATTATATCGAGAAGGTATTAATCAGTAAATAAATGGAATTAGTAAGAGACCAAGAAATGTTCTTAGTCAATTTAAAGATAAATTTATAATATTTGTTGAAGGGTCAAACACAGAAAATAAGTTTGTTATCATTTTCAATTTAATGGGGAGGGAGTAATTTTGGATTCTAATGAATAGGAAGGGGGAGTTGGGGAGTAATTGTAATAATTTATAATGTTAAAAAGAATAAAAATAAGTGAAAATAGGGTAAATAAAGTCAATCATCTAATGGGTGCTATTTGAGGCATTAAAGAATATTAGTTTTATACTAATAATTTCAGTTTGACACACTAATGTTAATTTAACTAATTCTTTCACTAGAAGTAAATGCTACATTACTATAATATGGTTTAAGAGACCAATACTTGCTTTCAGTCATCTAATGATGCAGCTCTTATGGCTGAAATTCATTTAATAAAAATATTTGTAGGGACTCTTTCAATAACAATTGGTATAAAACTATGATTTGCCCCACAGATTTCTGAACATTGCCCATAAAATAAGCCTGGGCGGTTGATTAAAAATCTAGTTTGATTTAAACGTCCTGGGGTTCCATCAACTTTAATACCTAAAGCAGGAATTGTTCAAGAGTGAAGTACATCTGCTGCTGTTACTAAGATTCGGATTTGGGTATTTATAGGCAAAATGATGCGGTTATCCACATCTAATAAGCGAAACCCATTTATTTCTAATTCATTAGTTGGGATTATATAAGAATCAAATTCTAAATTAATGAAGTCAGAGTATTCATAACTTCAATATCATTGATGGCCAATAGTCTTTAAGGTAATAGAAGGGTCTCTCACTTCGTCTAATAAATATAATAGTCGGAGAGAAGGTAGAGCAATAAAAATTAAAGTAATTGCTGGTAAAATAGTTCAAATTACTTCAATTCCTTGATTTTCAAGAAGATAGCGGTGTGTTAGGGTATTAAAGAATAAAGTTCCTATTAGATAACCAACTAAAATTGTGATTATGATTACAATTAATATTGTGTGGTTATGAAAGAAAGTAAGTTGTTCTATCAAAGGGGAAGCACTATTTTGTAATCCTAAATTACCTCATGTTGACATTAGTGTTCTAATAAAAGGATAAAGCCTTTATATATGGAGCTTAAACCCATTGCACTAATCTGCCACATTAGAAGTTAGATAATATAGGCAGCTCTGAATAACTATGTTCAGCTGGGGGTAAGGCTTGGTATCATTCAATTGAAGTTGAAGAGTTAACTGGATAGAGGATTGTTCGATTTGTAATTATTCTTTCTCAAATAATGAATAAAAATATTAAAACTCCAATGAAAGATACAATAGATCCAATTGAAGAGACAATATTTCAAGAGGTGTAAGCATCGGGGTAATCTGAGTATCGACGAGGTATACCAGCTAACCCTAAAAAATGTTGAGGGAAAAAGGTAACATTAACTCCAATGAACATTGTTAAAAATTGGATTTTTAATCATTGTGGGTTTATTGCTAAACCTGTAAATAAGGGGTATCAATGAATAAATCCTGCTATAATAGCAAATACTGCACCTATTGATAAAACATAATGAAAATGGGCAACTACATAGTAAGTGTCATGTAAAATAATATCTAAAGAAGAATTAGCTAAAATTACTCCAGTAAGCCCCCCAACTGTGAATAAAAATACAAATCCTAAGGCTCAAAGTAAAGATGGGCTATAAGTGAATTGAGCACCATGAAGGGTTGCTAATCAACTGAAAATTTTAATTCCTGTCGGGACAGCAATAATTATTGTAGCTGATGTAAAATAAGCCCGAGTGTCTACGTCTATTCCCACTGTAAATATATGATGTGCTCATACAACAAATCCAAGTAAACCAATAGCTAACATAGCATAAATTATTCCTAAGGTTCCAAAAGTTTCCTTTTTTCCAGATTCTTGAGAGATAATATGTGAAATTATACCGAATCCAGGTAAAATTAAAATATAAACTTCAGGATGACCAAAAAATCAAAATAAGTGTTGGTATAAGATGGGGTCCCCTCCTCCAGCGGGGTCAAAAAATGAAGTGTTAAGATTTCGGTCTGTTAATAGTATGGTAATAGCTCCTGCTAAAACAGGCAAGGAAAGAAGGAGAAGTAATGCAGTAATTGCAACAGATCAAACAAATAAGGGCATGCGGTCTAAGGTTATTCCTCTTATTCGCATATTAATTACTGTGGTAATAAAATTAACTGCCCCTAAAATAGAAGAAATTCCGGCTAAATGTAAAGAAAAAATGGCTAAGTCAACAGATGCTCCAGCATGAGCAATTGTTGATGAGAGTGGGGGGTAAACCGTCCAACCTGTCCCAGCTCCGTTTTCGACTAAAGAACTTGTTAGGAGTAAGGTTAAGGAAGGGGGTAAAAGTCAAAATCTTATGTTATTTATTCGAGGAAAGGCCATATCTGGGGCTCCCAATATTAAAGGAACTAATCAGTTTCCGAACCCCCCAATTAAAATTGGCATTACTATGAAGAAAATTATGATAAATGCATGAGCAGTAACAATTACATTATAAATTTGATCATCCCCAATTAAAGCTCCCGGTTGTCCTAGTTCAGCCCGAATTAATAAACTTAAGGAGGTTCCTACTATTCCTGATCAAGCTCCGAAAATAAAATATAAAGTTCCAATATCTTTGTGATTTGTTGAAAAAAGCCATTGTCGCGATAGAATGGCTGAGCACCAGGCAATAGATTGTAAATCTATTTACGAAATAAAAATTTCTTCTATCAAATGGCTTTATAGTCAACAATGATATTAAACTGCAATTTTAAAGGAGTGATTATCACTAAGGCCTAAAGAATTTTCTTTATTGACAACTTTGAAGGCTACTAGTTTAATTAACTTAAAGCCTTAAAAAATTCTAAAGCTTAAGGAAATTAAAATGAGGCCAAATAGGGAACTTGCGGATAAAATTAAAGGAGCGATTGTTAGATTATTTTGTGAAAAATTAAATATTCATTTAGGCTCAGTGTAAGTCAAAAGGAAAGCTGAGAAAGTTACACGAGTGTAAAAAAATAATGTGATTAGGGTTATAAAAATTATTGTTGTAATTAAAAACTCTAAATTTCTATTAACCAAATTTTCAATTACAATTCATTTAGGTAAAAATCCTAAGAAAGGGGGGAGACCTCCCAAGGATAGTAGGATTGTAAATAATGAAAATTTTGTTAAAGGAGAGATTGAAGGGGAGAATAATTGTTTTAAGTGAATTAAATTATAATTTTTAAAAACAAAAATTATTGAAATTGAAAGAAAGGTATACATACAAAAATAAAAGTAGAATGAGGTTTCATTTGAAATAATGGCAGCTAATAATCATCCCAGGTGGTTAATAGAAGAATAAGCTATTAGTTTTCGGAGGGAGGTTTGGTTTAATCCCCCTAAAGATCCAATTATTACTGAAATTAAAATACTAAAAATTATAAAGTTATGTTGAAAACAATAAGAAATTAGAATTAAAGGGGCAATTTTTTGTCATGTTATTAAAATTAAGTTATTATTTCATGTTAATCCTTCTATGGTTCCTGGGAATCAGAAGTGGAAAGGGGCAGCACCCATTTTTAATAATAATGCAGAATTTACAATTAAATGAATAATATAGTTTCTTTCGGGGAAAAAAGAAATTATATTAGTTTTAATTGCATTTATTAAAATGGCGAATAAAAGTGTAGCAGAGGCTAATGCTTGGGTTAAAAAGTATTTTAATGAGGCTTCAGTAGACATTAGATTATTTCTATTAGTCATTAAGGGGATAAATGATAATAAATTAATTTCTAATCCTATTCAAGCTCCCAACCAAGAATTAGAAGAAATGGTGATCAAAGTTCCTCTAACTAATGTGGTTATAAACAAATATTTATTGAGATTAAAAAACATTAAAAAGAAGAGGGTTGTAACCTCTATAAGTAGGGTATGAACCTAATAGCTTAATTAGCTTATCTTTTTATACCTTAGTGTATGAAGCACAAAAGTTTTTGATACTTTTAGAAATAGTTTAATTCTATTGGGTGTAATGAAGGTAATAGAAAATATTACTTAATTTATCCTATCAAGATAACCCTTTAATCAGGCACTTCATT